TGCTGGAATTATCATCGCTAATCCATCCGCATCCATGGGCAATGTTGATGAAGTCTTCTCTTTTGATTCTCTTGGATGGGACAGAGGTTCTGCTGGTTCCAGTGACTATTTGGATTCCTTCTATCACAGTACTCCCTTCAGAGGAAGTAGGTGGCTGGAACATAGGGATCTGAGAGAAGAGACCGCCTTTCAGAGGGACTGGGGTTGGTACTGGTACTGCGACAGGCTCCTTCCCCTTTCCTGCCCTTGCGGGAATGGTCCGCCCTTACTCAATTCCGAATTCGATGAGGAATTGCGGAACTAGATTCCCTCCTTTACTTGAAAGGAAGAGCTAACGCCATCAATTCACAAATCGAGTCAACGTCAACATTACGAACTAAAAAACAGAGGGAGTGAGTGTTCACAGTACCCCCTCGTTCACTTAGCAAGTCTATAAGGGATTTTCTTTTGAACCCCGGAGTCCTCCCTGCCTCATCAACTGTAAAGAAGTCTGCACTCGGGCTCCCCCCCCGAAGCCCATCTTGGTCGGGGGGAGCCCTTCCCTTGACTTCGAGCTATGCCTTCACTTTACCAATTCGAGTCATACATAATTACGACTTCAGAAACAGAGGGAGTGAGTGTTCACAGTACTTCCTCGCTTCACTGAAAAGCTCTAAGAAGGGATTCTCTTTTGAACCCCTAATCCTCCTATACCTTGCGCCCCCTCAGTCGCCGGGGGGGCTATGTTCTCAGTCGGCGAAGCCAGAAAGAACTCCCGCTCGGGCTTCTCCTCACCGGGAAGCCCTTCGCTCTGGTTCTTGACATTGGGTTGCTCACTCACTCCGTCTTATGCTCACCCCCTTCGTTTTAGGACTACGGTGGTGAGCTATGACTCTGTTCGCTCCCAACGAGGGAAACACAACTCAATGATTTCTACTTTCTTTCTATTAGAGTTTTTATGACATTGGTGTTCTCAATCGGCGAAGCCTCACATCTCTTGCTTGCCTAGCTGCTTTTATTTTATACCCTTTGTTGCTTGCCTCCGCCCGACGAATGAAAGATTTAAAGACAGAACGAAGTACGCCGACGCTAGTCCGCTAGGTCAGTTAAGGCTAGTGGAGCGAAGGCATGCATGGGCACTAACCACATTTTCAGTAGCGGAATCCTCACGCAAGCGTAGTCTTACGGAGCAATAGTGTATCTTAGGCACGTAGGGTGCCGGGGATGGAATTATGCGGGGCCTACACAGAACCTATGGTATATGCTTCCTCAGCTTCGCCATAAGGAAGGAAGAGAAAAGAATTCCTTAAGTGGATTATGGAGAAGACCCTTAAGCAGCCATAAGGCGCTACTGGCTGCCATAAGCCATAAGGGTCATAACCCATATGCTTTCTATGGCTTTCTTTAAGGCGTTGAGGCGGTTTTAAGGGCTTTTTTAGTCTGGCTTGCGTCTCGAGTGAGGCTTGCTGTAAGGCCATATTTGCCTAGTCTTAAACCTTCGTTAGTGTAAGCCTAAGCAAATTCTCTTTCTTAAGGTGGACAGAGTTCAGGAATGGCTAGTATGAACCCCGAACTTCAAAAGAGGATTCAAACGACTATATACTTACGAGAAATTCTTTCGACATTTCTCCAGCTAAGTACTGAACCTACCTCCCTCGACTACCGGAACTGACGTACGGAAAAGAAGGTTTTCTCTGATCTACCGCTAATACAAAAAGTACTTGCTTACCCGAAGGAAATTCTCCAAAGTCTCCTTGCTCGATCTCGATCCCCGCAATCTACGGCCAAAAAGCCGGTTATTATCGCTCTCGGAAAGAAGCGGAGGATGAAAAGCCCCGATCAGTAAGGCGCGTGAGACGCGCGGGACTTATTCATCAGCTCACGTTTTTTGGCGGGCTCGGGAACAGCCCAGACTAATCACAGTAAGAGAGTCCAATCTCTGAAATAGAGCTTAGTCTCTCCATAGTAGTAGTAGAAGGCGTCAGTATCTGACTTGATCCAATAGAGTCAGAACACACAGTAGATCCAGATTCCACACTATGCTGTGGGCTGGGGAGAGAGCTGCTCTGCGAAGCTGGGCGTTCAGTGTTCTTATGGAGGAACGAAGTCACTCGACCACCGGGAGAGGAACGAGAGCGGTGGGCCTTCAAAAAGGAGCGAGGGAGTGATGGGCAACCTTAGTCTATATGTTGCTCGTGAGCCGCCAAGTACCAGTCTCGCAACTGTACTGGCGCTAAAGGATCGGTCCTTCACTTGCTGATCGTTCGCGAGTCGAACTCGCTCTCTTGCCACGCCTTTCACTCACTCGCCTGAGTCGGACTCAATCACTCTTTTTGTTTGGAGGATCGTTCGTTCTTCACTCTCTTGCTATTACCCGCAGGGAGCGCAGCAACCGACGGTGCATATTATCATATAGAAACAAGCGAAGCGTAGCGATTCGTACTACCGGAAAAGTGTCGCGGAACGGCAGGAAGGAGGCCGATAGGCGCAAGCAAGCGTAGCGAATCACATAGATAAGCCCCTACCTGCCAGCGCGCGGATAGATAGGGCGGGCGAAGCGCGAAGGGATGGATGTCTGAGCGGTTGAAAGAGTCGGTCTTGAAAACCGAAGTATTGATAGGAATACCGGGGGTTCGAATCCCTCTCCATCCGCGAGGTCATAAGTTCTCTCTTGCGTTATCTATAGATAAGAACGAATCGGATCGACTCGACTGATATGATGGATGGAATGGGTAGACGGTTTAGGTTATAGTGTTATGATTTAGTTAGGACTTTGTCTCCCTTTCGTTATCTTCCGCCCCCTCGTCAGAAGGGCCGGGTGGATGACCTTTGGGAGCTAAGTCGAAGATCTCGGTGGTCTTGTGAGTGGTTGATAAACTGCGATTGCTGTTTTCTTTAGGAAGTCCCATAGCTGTGAGGCTTACTTACTTAATAGACAAAGCAAAGCAAAGAAAACGGTGGATACTTCCACTATATGGGTAGAAGGTGACGACCCTAATGAATCGACGGTAGAAGGTGGCTGAGAAATTAGCTACATCAGCGCTCAAATTCCTTCATCGTTATTGCCCTGGCTTCGATGATCAACCCCTGGCACATTTAGGTTTTGATCTTCGGCCATCCTGGTCCTCAGGACCCAACACCTATAATGCTACCTTTAAAAGATGCAAAAGGTGTTGCCTCTATCCACATAGAAAGCCCTCTTCCACACATTACCGGTGGATGCTACAGCCGCTATCACTTTGGCTGCAGGAGGGGAATGGTTAAGTGACACTCTCGACGTCTTGTTTGGTAAACGGGATGTTTACCCAGGCGCCGTAGTGTTGCCTAACCGTTCGGCCGGAGATGTTGGATGCTCGCTGTTTAGCTACTTGTTGTATCGATTTGCCACAGTGTGGTTAGATACAATGCGCTGGCAGCCTCAGCTTGGCTGGATGGGAGTTGACGGTCGAGGGAGCAGGGAAGATGACGGTTATTCGCTATTGGCTCACCCCTGTATCAGGCCGTCGGTACGGCCTATACATGATTGGGCCATGACGGTTTTGGCGACGGTTAAGAATGGATGGTACCTATAACCAGACCCAACCGTTGCAGTACTTGAGAGGAAAGAGAAAATGATTCTATTTTGATCTCGACGGCTGCTACCGATTCCTTACCTGTTATCCTGACGTCCTGTATGATTGCAGGGTTGTTCGGAAATCCCTTTGCGACTTCCTGGACGTTCATACAGTGTTATTTAGTCTTTCAATTACCATATAGTTTAGATAAGAAAGGCTATAGGTCACCGGTTGTGACGTTCACGAAGGCCCTCGGATTTTTGAGTTCTTGGCCTCTATTCACACTTACACATCATATGCTTGTGTGGATAGCTGCTGAGAGGGTGTATGGCACGACGAAGTTTTGCGACTATGCCATTCGTCTAGACGGTGATCGCCGACGATAAGGTGGCGGCCGCTTACCAAGATATGTCGGTTTGAGTGTACTATAACTATATCTAAAGAAAAGTCTCTCATTTCAAATACAGGTTTGAGTTTGCCAAAATCTTTTGGAGCGACGAAGTGAAAGGGGCCCTTTTCTCTCCTGTGTCTGCTAAGATGCTCCGGCCTTTGGTTGACTCTGTTGCAACCCCGATTTTCTCAAAGATTAGAGATGTAACTGGTACTATGTCTCTGTCTTTGACCTATCGATTGAGGGGTGCTTCTTATCGTATCTGTGGTGCGCCCTATCGCCCGTCATCTAAGCGATGGAAGCGTCACTATCTTTGTATGCTTTCGCCGTCAGGCGTATTCCCGTTACCTGAGTTGTATGATAGGTATTAGTAAGTCAAGATTTGGGAGTGTTAACGCCGGGTGTCGCACGGGCCTTCATTCTTGATAGGGTGAAACCCGGAGACTTTAATGAAAAGGAAATAGAGGGTCTTCGGACATTTTATCCAGTTCAGGGGGAGGACTTTCTTGATCGCCTAATTCTTCAACCATGGGTTAATCTGTGTCTCTCCGATGGTACGCTGAGGTTAGCGTAAATTACGATGTGTCGCTCGAGGATTTGCAAAACCTCCTGTTGTACCAATGTCTATACTCCGTTCTAGGAAGAAGGTAATGATCTTCCGGTATGGAGTTTTGTTTCGTTGTTACGACAGGCTGAGAGCAGTGCCCGCTCCCTTGTGTTTGGGGGAGTTGGACGGCCGTTCAGCTCTTCGGGACTGTATTTATTCTTTTTTCGGTTGTCCTGCTAAGACAACTTAAAAAGACTGCTAGGAAATCAGACTCTAGGCGTACCTGAGCACTCATGCCTGCAGTCAAATCGATATAGAAAGAGAGGGGTCTGCAGTGCAAGGTCTGTGCGGGACTAGCAATCCCGCGCAGATCAACCCCCGGATTGAAATTTTGACTTCGGTTTCTGGTTTGCCTTTATATGATTATGACAATCGAATTTGTGAAAGTTGTGTGTTTGGCAAACATCATCGGAATTCTTTGAAGGCTAGATCATGGAGAGCAAGTCAACCACTCGAGCTAGTGCATGCCGACATATGTGGTCCAATGCAAACGTTGTCTCTCAACAAAAGTCGTTCTCATCTTTGTTGATGATTTAACTAGGGGTATATTTTCTTAAAAAAAAGAAAGATGACGATTTCCTGTTTTTCTTCAATTCAAAGCTTATGTAGAAAAACAGAGTGGTCATAATTTGAAGGTCCTTCGAACTGGGTGAGTTCACATCGAATTCATTTTTTGAATTTCTTGGCACTCGAGGAGGAACAAAATCCACTCCGATAATCGTCCAGCCACAACTAGTCACTGATTGATCTGCCTGAAGATACATTGTGACACTTGGCTCTGGGATCCAAAAGATGACTTGTTTCGAGGAATTATTATCGCTTAGCGCTTGTGCTGAGGGCTTTTTCCGCAGCAGATTGAATTCGGGTAGGTAGTACTATTTTCTACCTGCCTAACCCCACGCTGTTTATGACATTGACTTGTACACACACACTCAATCAATGCTTGTTGGATCGAATCATGCCCCTTAAACCCCTCACGGAAGCCATCTTATCTACAACGCGATTATGAACAAGATGCCTTACCATTGTCCGCAGCAGGCCGTAGGGAGGGGACTGGACTGGGAAAGGAAAAGCGGGTCCCCTTATTCACCATAGCGCCTAAGGGGCAAGTCATGGGGTAAATAAGGCCCATAAAGAAAGAAGCTCCGTTTTAGTACGCTTGGATGACCGACCAAAAAGCAAGGGCTTTAGCAACGTACTCTCGGCTCCGGGTATGTAGGACAGCCCACCGAATAGCTGCCAAGCCAAGGGAGGAGGTTGGGGGACCAGAGTCGACGAGGTTAGGTCCCGGCGCCCGTATGAATGTATATATTTTCTTCCTTGTTCTTAGCTTGGCTCTCATTTCAGGAACGGAAGCTGAACGGGCTGAGGCTTCCGGTGTCCATAAGGCTAACGCAGAATGCTAGATTAATATACCGTAAGACTTGCTAACAAGGAGTATATTCGAAGGTCAGTAACAAAGGCCACGCCCAGTAGTTAAGGCTAAAAAATTTCAGAGAGGCGAAGGATGAACCCTTTAAGGCAAGTTTCAATACTCAAGATAGCAGGACTACCTCCTGAGAATAAGGGTAGCTAAGCACAGGGTAAGGCAGAAGTTAAGAAGGCGAGCAATAGGACGGAAACAAAAGAGGCGGCGAGCTACTCCAGAGCGGCCAGTAAGCTAATAGACCGCCCGGAGGAAAGCAGGCCTGGTGATAAAGAATGGGAGCTAGGTCTTACGAACGGATGAAAAAGGTAGCTTGCTCCTAAAAGACAGTTAAATTAAAGTCAAGCAAAAAAAGAGTTTAGTCCAGTGCCGGATATTCGATGGCTCTCTCTCTCTCTCTTGCCGCCCACCGCTTACCGACAAGAGAGAGATAAAGAGCTCTTAGTCGCTCGTCGCTTACCGACAACATCAGCTCCAGAACCACAAGGCTCGAGCCCCTCCTGCCAGTTCATCAGATTCGGGGGGAGAACGCATAAAATATATAAAGAAAATATATATCTATAAAATTCTTCTATGAAACTTTGAGAGAAGTAGGGTCTTATGGAGGGAAAGCCCTTTGAAGATCTTCAAGCAATCATTGCTCAGATCGTCTCCCCTCAACCTATTACATGCAAATCCCGAGGGGACTAAGGCTATTCCTTACCTAAAAAGAGAAGAGCAAGGTACAAAGCTACAGTTAGAAAGCTTTGGTAATACTCGACTGAGAGAAGAGGGCTTTGCAACAGCTGTCCAACAAATTGAAAAGTTTGCTGCAAAAGAAAAGGTTTGCTTTTGGCTAAGAATTCAAAAGATTCTATCATCGAACATCGAATTCTTTCTTGGCTGGTCCTTCCTTGATCTGTTCCTTGCCTCATTTCCCCAATCTCCCCTAAAGAAAAAGGTCCTTGCGCTGCGTAGGTGGTTAGCAACCGAATACAAGATTCGAGGAGCAGAAGCTTGCTGCCTCATTGAGTAGTTTCGCCGCTTGTATTGAAATTCTCGCATTTAGGGAGAGGTACTTTTCAGCATAAGAGCACGGTAGTCACGCCTCCCAGCTCATTCTCTGGTCATGTATTCGTCTTATCAGTATCAGTTCCAGTTCTCGCCCATGGATGTTTCTGTTCGCGCTTAGTTTCTTTGACTAATAGAGTTTAGGCACACTTGTAGTTTCTCTTCTAAAGCTAGCTTTATCTTTTATACCCTGACTAGACTACATGAGGTACTCCATGGAATCTAAGTCACTACACCTATAAAGTCTTCGGCCCCTGGGTACTTGAATCTCATGTAGTTCTATCAGCTGCCTATACGGAATGAGAAGAAGATAAAGCAAGAGTCGCGGTTGAATCAATATCATCAATAGGAATTTGAGTTGCTCGAGCAACAAGTAGCGAGCGCATGTTGCGGTTCATCCCTAACCATACAACATAGGCAGATGTACAGACGGCAAGAGAGAGGACGGGTTACCCCACTCATGATTTAAACTAGTATCTGTTTCACTTTGGATACCAAAGCCTGTATTCCTTTCAATTCAAGACCGGGGGTGCTATACGCAAAATTCGAAGGTAGAGTTGATCGACGAAAACAATTACTTGTTCTAAGTAGGAAGGTTTTCATATGCATGCATTTCATAGCCCCGGCGAAGCGAATCTAATGCTTAACGAGAAACATTGAAATTGAATTTCATTTAGAAATTGCAACAACAACTCTCGTTCGGTTACAAATCCGAGATTTAAACTGAGGAGATCATAGCAGACGAGACCCGACTCCTGGTTTCTCTCCTTCGTCTGGTAGTTCTATGTTCCGTATCCAATAGTCCACCCAGCTACTATCATCGAGGGAGGGATGCAAGGCTTCGTTCGAATAGGAACGTTTAATGATCCACGCCTTCTGATTCCAGTTGAATAGTTGTTGCCTTGTTGAATAGCTGGTTTTCCTGATCAAACTAGAGGTTACCAAGCTCTAAAAAGGCCGAGGTCTATCGGAAGTCAAATCAAAGAGGCCACTAACTTAAGCTTATTTCCCTTCACTAATGCCTCTGACTTCATATAACCCCATTGAAGCTCTAGTTCTTCTCATTAGAACACGCGCCTGCCCAAATAGCGTAATCGCGCTTCTTTGTCGGCACATTGACCGGAGCACTGTGTGCTACTGAAACGACTTATGCTTTTGCCCGGTCAACACCTAGCTCTGGGTCTGTAGACTCTGGAACTTAAACTGCAATCCGTGTCTCTGTCCCGCCGGTGATTATGCCAATCATTTGCATATGTTAGTATAGTAAAATACGTAATCATTGGGTCCACTATAACTATAAATCAAAGTCAAAGTAAGGTAGGCCTTAACATGATAGGTGATCCGCAACAAACTATGAAACAACGCCCGCGGACTCTAGATCCCGATCGCTATCCGCTGGATCTTATAATGGATAAACTGTCACTTATGCTTGCTCCAAAATGGGCTGGACTATAGTAGAACGGATGCCGGAATATTGTGGGGGTCAATGACGCTCTTTCCTTAAACTCCCTTAATCCCCCTTAGACCCCCCTCCCTTTGCCAGGAGGAATGCAAAGATGCCCCGTTCACTTGAATAGGAACTGGAAAGGCTTAAGATACGAATTAGAATAAGCATTCTATCCTTCGGACCCTTGCTTTGGGGGATATCACTGCCCGAGAAGATCATCTGCAATGACATTTGAATAATCCAAGGGCAACTACTGGCTCTAAGCCTATCTGCTGTTGAATAACCAACCGGTGCCAGTCTTTTCTGTTACAGTAAGAGCTGTTGAGTAAATAGAAGCTCTGGTCCTATCCGCTGCTGGTGGTGAAGTCAGTGAATCAGTCCCAAAGCTTTCTTCCTTCAAAGAAGAAGTTTTGTCATTACGAACTAAGACCGAAGGCAGGTGCAGTTAATAGAGCAATGTGCGGGTTGGGCTTTTTCAAGGATTGCAAGCTCCAAGCATAGCTTCTCGCATAGCTAGAATATGAGAATAGGGCCTTTGTTGCCACGCCAGCATATGCTAGGCAGGATTAGATTGAGCTGTATAAAGGTTACTTTCTTGGCACCGGGGATTGCCATTTACATTTCACTCCTTTTGGTAAGGCAAGGCAACCCTTTATTATATTAGGACCGCTTCTTGCTCTAAAAATGAAGAAAGACTTGTTGGAAATCGCCGGGAAAACGCACTCGAAATCCTTAGGACGACCGGATTGGTTGAAGGTTACGTTCCGCACCAGTCAGATTAATGGCATTGACATGTGCTTCCTTATTCTAATCGGCTAGCGGGCACATAAACTATTAATCCCTTCCTTGCTTGCGCGTAGTTTGACTAGCACAGGGAATGCCTCTGTCATCCTAATTGAGTGAAGTTCCGTTGAGAGCCTTCGTTCCGTTCCCACACGGATTGAGAGTAAAGTCAAGGACTTCGGGGTGAGGTTCCCTTGCTTGAGGATTCTTCTTAGGGTTCGGTCTCATTTATCTTAATTTCAGTGGACTGAATGCAACAAAGCAGAATACGAAGAAAAGCGTCTGAGATGAACAGATAACCAGGGAGGAGAGATCCCCGATGGAAGGAAGTAGAGAACCGTGAAACATCAGCACCTGAGAGAGGGGCAGAGGCACAGACGAATGACCAAGCGTGGAACTAGTCCTAGCTTTGAGCCTGACTCCTAGGTTTGACCTGGGACATGGGACAAGGCTGTGCGTTCACAGGGGATGGATGTGGTTGATCCTTTGCCCTTCCCTTTTGGTTTGAACTTATCGACTCCTGCTACCTTTGCTAGTGAATCAGATCTTTGGCTTGACCGTGTTACTATTCGGAGAATGGACTCTGTTAGGGGCTCTATCTTAAGTCAGTCATTTCTACCGGCTCCGGGTAACTTCCTTTAGGAAGGAAAGCAAGTCCCATCGATTGAGCTGTTGATGGAATGAATGGAATAAGGGCTGCTTTCAAACCTGAACCAGGTCCAGGTCTTGGAATCGGGCTAGGAGCTGCTATTTCATTTTTTGATGGCGGTGTGATAATGCCAGTCGAAAGGGAAAGGCGATGACTACGATGACTATCAGTTCTGACTCTTTTTCCAAAGGTAGCTACTGACTCGAAGTCTTCTGTAAAGGGAGTTCCGGACTTCCGGATTCAATTCTTTTGGGGCGGGCTCAAGGCCTTTAAAGAGTCCGGAGTAGCGAAATTCGAAGTAGTGAAAATCGAATGAAAAGTCTTACGCAAAGTAGCATTTAGATGGCTCTGTAGCCGTAGCCGGAGAAAGTCCTAATCAAAGCAGGCGAAGGCGCTGTTCTTGCTTTGGTTGACTCAGCTGTGATTTGATTGCTAACGTCTTTAAAGGGAGTGTCCCGAGGGGAAGAGGAGGTAGCTGTTCGTGCTATAGTTTCATCAGCTGCTATTGGAATGCTTTCCTTTCCGATTCTCACTGACATTAAGGTTGACTCTCTCTCCTTGCTCGTTTCACTCCTTTCCGTGAAGAGCACACTAGGCACCAAGTCGCAGTGACAACGCCTTCCAGCGGTAGTCCTCCGGTAATCAAGCAAGAACAAAAAATCATTCATCGGAGGTAAACGAAGTTTGATTCGTGCGTTAGATAGAGGGAGCGTGGATTGTTTTCAAGTCAGGCGGATAGGTGCTCCTTTAAGACCATTGATTGTCGCCCGGCAGAGACAAACACACAATTCCAACGGCAGCAGGAGGAAGAGATACTTTCGAACCCGACACATCCACTGCACGATCCTTTGGAGCCGTAGTTCCGGGATTGGATTGCAAAGGTAGCGGGAATGCTTTGAAGCTCAATGAAGTCAAAGCCCGTTGACCTAGGAACGATCCATGGAGTTCTTTCTGTCCTCCCTTTGCTTGAACTGGACTTTTCCGAAAAGGTGCTTTGCACTATATGCTGGCTCACCCGGTTAAGCTCTTGGCTAAAAAAGATTCGAAGACACTCCTCAGGCTACTGAACTTCACTTTCCATAGCGTTTGCGTGAGCTATCGCTTACTCAACTTGCACAAAGCTACTGAAGTAGCTTTGCCTTCGCTACAATTTCCTGCGAAACTTGACTGACCTGTTAGGGCCTTTCATGCTCTCCATAGACATAGAAAGAAGCACAAGCCTCACACCGGATTCAGGCTCTTTAAAAGGTCCTGTCACTTTCCTGTCCCTATCTAGTCCACCAGCCAAGCCCAGTGAACCAGTCGATCCAACTTTGAAGTCGGAGAAAGCTTTTTGTTAACAAGTCGGGGTTCGCCTGCCGCTTTCTATCTGTCTAAGTAAGTCGAACGAAGCCGTTAAAAGGGCGTTTGGAAAGAGCACCAAGGAGGAGGAAGAAGAAATCGGAGAAAGACCATTTGAAAAAGATTATCCAAGTCTCGTGGAGCTAACTAGCAGTGACCAGGACCCGTCAAGCGAACAAGCCCAGTGGAAATGCCAGTCAGGAAGGCTCTCGGAAGGTTAGGAAGGACAGGGTTTCAAACCTCCCTTCCCTTTGCTTTCAATCTGTCTTGTGCCACTCCAGCTTTCACTCAAGCCATTCTTTGAACTTACTTAATAGGGGCGACCTTCACTCTTCCTCTCGCTTCCTAACCCTAAAAGCTCACTCCTTTTGGTGTTGCTCCACGATCTGAAAGTGGAAGAGATAAATAAGCGGCGGGCTGATCTGACCCGCGCATCTGCCTTGTTAGCAATGCTAGTGACTTTCTATTTCTCTGAGCTACGAGTTCCTACTCCTATGCTTGTGCACCCAGAATGTCTTAGTAAGCGTCCTTAGCAGCTCTTGGTAGCTGGATGAGCCAATGCTTGCTATTGGAGTCCCTTATTATGCCTTAAGGTTCCCTAAGAGCATCTATGATAGCATCTAGGCTTCCTACTTTGCCATGAGTCTTCTGAGTCTCTGTTGCAGACTGCTCGGTGTAACTGGGGTGGTTCGGTAGGAGGATTGGATAACATCCCTCTTTGCTGGTCACCCATTCCAAGAGGCAACCCAAGCACCACACTCATTGTTGCTAGGTCACAGGTTCAGGATCCAGAACAAATAAATCCTCTTTCCGGAAGGTCGGAGCAGCCCCCGCAGAAGAGCAAACGTATCTCTTTCCGGTCTAAGGTAGGGTTGGGGAGGGTGGAGATCCCAGAATCGAATCATTCATTACGTTACTCAACGAGAGAAGAACAACATTGGTTGGCATAGTTCGAAGCGGATATTTAAGCTATCAATGCTAGGAATAAAGGAAGAAGCCTAAGCCCTTTAGCATTAGAAGGAGAATAAGATGAGAAAGGATACGGCCGATTAAGATCAAGCAAACAAGCTGCGGATTGAGACACAAAGGAGGTGCTAACCTAGATTGTTATATATAACCATCTAGGTCAGCTGCCCTGCCTGACTCCCTCAACCTATCGGTCGAGTCACTTCCTTCCACTCGCCTTACAAGGACCTACTGGACTATCGGCTTTAGATAGTCATCTTCCTCTCCCTATCCTGACTTTTCACTCGCTTCCTCTCGTCTTTTACTCGAGTAGCTCTTCTCGGTTGCTCAACCGCTTATCCTTGAGGCTGCCTACCTTTCCTTCTTTTGTGTGGCCTAGCTTTGATCCGTAGGAGCTAGGGCAAAGGCAGAGGCAGAGGTTTCCGTTGCTTGCTTCGTGCGTACAATTCTTTTATTCAATAAGGATTTCCGGAGCTTCAGATGAGGAGGGGAGAATCGATCTCAATTCTTGAAATCGGGAAAAAGTCTCCTTCGGTCAACTGGAAATTTGAGAACTGTAGCAGCTCTTGCAATCGGTCGGTAGGTCCTTCCTATAGTTCAAGAGTTCTAGTACTGGCGTTGCGGTCCGTCCATTAGTTCGATGATTCTTCTTCGCCTTTAAGGCTTCTCTTTTAAAGGATTGACGAAAGAGGACGAAGAGTCTTCTCTCCTCTGGATGAAACTTCTCATCAGAGTCCTATTCCAGAGAATGAAGCCCCTGCCACGGATTCTGCAACTCCCATACCTTCCCTTTCTCCAGCCAAAGAAGCAATCTCCTCAAGCAGCCATCAAACCCAGCTTGTGACAGAGACCCTTTCGGTACGGTACCGAGCCCTAATCTGTCTTTGCTGAAGTAGCTTCAGCCTTGCTGAGCAGCAGAGTTCTTCCTCCACAGACATCCTTTCCTCAGACACCATCTCTAAAGCCAAGGCCCAATTAAATAAAAAAGTTGCTCGCGATGGAATTTCTGGTTCATTCGGAGCGAGTGAAGGAGGCGAACGAGGCAGTCAAGGTTTTGGACAAAGGAAAGAAGAAGCAGACAGAGAAGAGGGCTTTCGTTTCACTTGACTTGAGTCAGTCCCAGGGATTGATCAATCAGTAGTGGAATTAGGTTGCCTCATCGATCGAGTGCCCTGTCTTCTCTCCTCTATCTCAACTGATCGATCGCTTCGTCTTTCAATTATGATTTGTTTGGTACACGAGTGGAAGGAGAAGGATCTGCGCAGAGACTACTGAACCTACTCTATAGCTCAAGAATCAGAAATCAAATAAGTCAGACTTGACTCTTCCTGGTCTGTGATTCAGTCAAAAGCTTAGACGATAGGGGGCTAATGGAGGAGATGGTCCGAAGGAGTCCCGGATAGGAACGAAAGAAAGATTGAAAGATCGATCCGAACTCCGGCTATTCAAAGAAGGAAGGACGAGTTAGCAGACCGCGGAAGACATAGAACTTCTTCTCGTCTATCTTGGCCAAGTGGAAGACTGGCTTTCAGAGGTCGAAAGGAAAGGCATTCATAAAGGAAAGGATGCAGAGAGCAAGCTATTAAAAGGGGGAGAGAACGAGGAGCTTTCCATTTCAGTCAGAGGGGGGCGGGAAAAGCCTGACTTCTTCTAGTTACTGGCTCAACAGAGGAAATTGTTATTGGCTCGACGAAAGGGACTGAAAGTGCTTGACTCGAAGAGTAAAGGGAGAATTATGCTTATACTTTCTTTGGCTCGCCCTAATCCAATAATGGGAAATGGATCTGCTGCTCTTGCTACTACGTGTGGGCAATAGAAGTGAGCTGGCTAGACTATTACGAAATTGCGTATAGCGTATCGAACGAGAGTCTCGTCTCCCATTGAGTTAGTAGCTATAGGCTGTTCCTAGTAGCTAGGTATCTAGGTAGTTCCCAGTAGCTAGTAGTAGCTAGTAGCTCTCTTCTTGTAGCTAGCCGCATTGCTGGTATTAAATAAAAGAAAGATATCAAAAGAAATGCTACCAAGAGAAATCCTCCTACGGCTCTTTTCTCATAGCGCATCGACGGAGATCGCCCAGTTGGTTCTAGGTGGGGTCTCGAGTAAGGGTAGCCGCACTCTCCTTCTTTTATAACTCTAAGCGGAGGACCTTCCCTTCCCTCTTAGCTCTTAAGGAATTCTGAAACCTATAGACGTTGTTAACGAGCTAACCTAACTAATAGAATCTCTTCTCTAGGTAGTTTGTAGTGGGCATTCCTATCTGACCGAGTTGCTAGTAGGAAGCTAGGCTATTGAACTAACAGAAGATAAGCGCAGCGGATGATATGCAGCGGACGATCTTCTTCTTTCTTTTTATCTAACATCGTCCGGTAGTTCCCTTTAGTATGTTTCTAAGAAGCTAGGACAGCTAAGAACGAATTAGCTCTTTCAAGCTCCGTTTCTAGAAGAGAAAGCCAGTCAGGGTAATGATCCATCAACCTGCTAGTTCTTTTTATGAGGCACAAACGGGAGAATTTATCCTGGAAGCGGAAGAACTGTTGAAGTTACGCGAAACCATCACAAGGGTTTATGTACAAAGAACGGGCAAACCCTTATGGGTTGTATCCGAAGACATGGAAAGAGATGTTTTTATGTCAGCAACAGAAGCCCAAGCTCATGGAATTGTTGATGTTATAGCGGTAGAATAAAAAATAGCAGGGATTTCGTGACATTTCTGATTGGCTGTCTTGTCTTTCTAAGGCTCTTACGACCAATCCATGATTGGCTAGCTGAGGTCTTGCGTACTATCCCTCAGGATGGTACGTTCGATCAAACTAGGCCTCTTGATCAACTAGTTCCGTAGTATATTCCTTCGACTTTCAATCTGCAACGGACCGTTGGCCGTTGTTATTTCTATTCGAGGTGTTCTGCTATCTGTTTGACCGCAATTTTGCGTCAGCTGTGGTTAATTCGACCTTGGCGTACAACACATTCGAAGTTCCATTCGTTAAGAAAAGGTTCTCTTCAGTGTGTTTCACCACTGGTCAACCACTTGGCTACTATGCGTCTTGGCCCTTATTTTCGCTCACCCACCACATTTTTTGGTCCAAACTAGACTAGAAAAGGTCCTCTTATTCTCCGGACATGACACTTCTTTCGACAACAAAAGGAGGAACTCGCCTTGATGAATTTTTCGTTCTTCCATTACTTGAAATAAAAAAGAATCCCCTGATCTTTGCCTTATGCCGTTCTCTATTCCTCGTCTCTTTAGCTTTAGTTAGCTTCTTTGCTTATTTATTATACCCGGACTCTAAACTCATTCTTTCTTCAACAAAGCTTCCTATGTTCTCAAGTGGGGAATGCTAGGAATGCGATAGGTAGCAAGTATAATACCTTATTCGTATTATTATTATATTTTCTTGTCTAGATTAAGCAAGAATCCCCTTCCTTCTTCTTATTTTAGCCTTTACCTCCCGCTTAAAATATCCCTCTTGGTCGGGATATGAATCCCTCTCTGTCTTAGTCGACTAGTTCCCGACCTTCCTGTTGAAGGTAGATGCCGGTAAGTCAGAAACAACCCTTTTAGCCGAGCCGAGTAACTTGACTCCACTAAGATCTTTCGCCTTGAGCTTCACTCCGGATCTTGACCCTTTTACGGATTCTCTTTATATTGAGCTAGAAAGATCCTCTCCTGCGCTTTCCCTGGCGGTGATGATATGATGGGGATTCTATTCCCTTTTATTGAACTTAGTTCATTGAGATCAGGGGCTTCAAAAAAACCTGATCCTCTTCTTGCACTTCTCTGATTCAAGTAGCCAAACTCCCTTTCTGCTTTACCTGATTGATTGCCGAGATCTTCCACACCGAGCTGTAAACCAACCCAACCCCTTGAGTCGATATCTGGTTCCCACCTTTACTGCAGCTGCAGAAGATAGTTCAGTAGATGCAAAGTTTGAGTTCCTTTCAGCTGTCACAGGTTGACTTCCTGACTTCTTTCACTTCTAAAATGTAGGGGTTCAAGTCGAAATACCCTTCCCTTTGATTCACTTTTCGCTTTCGTACCCAATATCCCTACCAGTTTAGTACCAGACGATTAGACTTGCTACATCCATAAAGTGGGGGCAAGTCAGTCTTTAGCGTCCTACCGGGATCACATCCTCCACTCCTTTCCTCCTTGCTGCACTCATTCTTTCTATCGAACCTAGCAAGAGCTTGACTCCTATCTATCAAGGTAGTCGATCGAGTTGCTTTCGCACAGGAATATGAGACAAATTTCTTTTTCTATTTCATGGGGAAGATGCAATTCTCTTTTGCACTTCATATGTTATTTAATCAGAGACGAACTAGAAGCTCTATTTCCGATCAACCCTAGTGGGGAATATCGGGATTAGTCTTTTGCTTCCCTCCTTTCCAGCAGCTGCAGCAGAAGAAGAGGAGTTCTTTTTCTCAGTCTTGGTCTAGCGGATTAGTACCTTCGAAAGCGTATTACTAACCTCTTTTTTGGTTGCCCAGAAGCTCTTTGAACCCCTTTCCTTCGAAGCGAGGTCAAGCCTCCTCTTCATCTCCCTACCGGTTGAGCCCCTTCATACCTCTCCCTTCTGTAGAGTTAGTTCCTCTATCTCCCGAACCCAAGAAAGGAGAGAAAGAAGGGGATGCTTATAGCCTGATGATTTCATTATTCCCTCACCGCAGATTTCAAAAACTTTTAGTCAAGCTTCCTTGCCTTAAGCCCAGATCTGTGCTCGGCTTGATGCCATCTCTGCCCCCTTTCCCTACCAGAGTCTCATCTTCTGACCGAAACATCCTTTGCGAGAAGAAGCCGATCCGAGAATCCCATTAAACCTGATCCCGATCCTTATTTTGTTGAGGATCCCGATTCCCTTTCTTCGATCTTTCGATACCCTGACCCTCACTTCGAAGAAAAGAAAGCTGCTACTCTCTCCCTTCTGAGTCGAATAGCTGAGCACCTTCCCGCCTCTAAAGAAGAAGGAGATCTGGCTCTTGCCATCTCGTTATTATCCGGCTTAGTACCTATGAACTTCCTTCGCCCGTATCCTAATGAGTCAAGCATCTCCCCTCAACCCATATTATCAGAAGATTGCCTTCTTTCAAATTTCAAAAGATGCGTCAGTTTCCTCGAGAATCTATAAGTAGATAGTTTAAGTAGCAGTTCAGAAAAGAAGTTCACAGTTCAATTCCGAGACTTAAGACTAGTTCCTTCCTCGGTTTCCTGGTACATAAGAGACGGACTTCTGTCACTTCTTGAATACTTAAGTTTTCTTACTTTTCTCCGCTTTTCGAATAGACTTCGACGAGGACTGAGTTCCGAGGGTTCACTCAAAACCTTAACTCAAGAACTCCGGTTTATGTCGCTAAAGCATATTTTTTTATTGAGCCTCCATCTTCTGATTCAGTTTAAGTGGAATCTCTTGCAGTTGCTCTTCCGCTACAAAGAGCTGATTCTCGAAGTCGATCTATCTGGTCTGGTTCTATCCTTTCCACTATTGGAGTGGAATCCCTTTTTCTAGTAATCCCCCTTTTTTTTTGGCTTATTCCATTCGATCTTCTACTTGGTTAACCCATACCCCTTTTAGTAATATCCTTCGTTATTTATCCGGCTTCGGTTGAACTGGCAACCTACTTTCCACTTTCCAACGGTTGAGTACCCGAGTTCGTAGCCCGATCGTCTTCCCTGACTTTGCTTTGAAAGTCAGCCACTTCCTTTCCTGATTCAGTTTCTCTTTCGGGGTTCCTGCAGCTTATTTTGAAGCCTATGTTCCGGTTTCGGGGGATGAGTTTCCTGCCGCTATTTCATCTTTTTGTCTACTTGACTATTTCGAAGTCAAGCCTACATACACCTCCTGTCCTTCTACCTCCTCCCTGGGTAGTCGAGTAAGTACCACACACAAGGCAAAAGCTCTTGCTTGATCCGCCCTCCAAGGCCAAGGGCTACTGATTGTGCTTGTGCCAGCTACGTCTTTCCTCTACCTAAAGGTAAGGTATTGTGCCACCTCAAACTCAAAACTATATTTCTCAAACTCAAAACTATATTTATTACCCCTCCCCTCTTTCTACGGTACCGGAGGATCAGTTGCTGGAGAAGAGGAATCCTGTAGATCGGCGGAATCTCTGTTCTCACCCCCTCTCGCTAAAGAAAGGAACTAGTTAGGATATACCTTGGTATTGGTCCTCAACCCAGCGGAAGGGAAAGGCAGTGAAGAGGCTCCGGCTCCAAGGTCCAGCTTCTTTCTCTTTTGCTTAGATGGCACCTTGGCGAGGAATCTTTGAACCTAGAAAAACTAAGAGCTTCGTCCCTCCTCTCCTGTGAGGAAAGACCCACCTCGAGTTCAGCGGCTGCTTAGTAGAGCAAGGTTTAGTTCTTTTCTTCCTAAGGGCTTCACTGGTAAAGAATCCAAAGAGTTTCACTCAGTCATATACCCCCTCTACCAAAACCCAGATTCTCTGCTTTCGGGTTACCCCATTACCACTAAAGCTCGATATTGATCTTGATCCCTATCCTTTCTTTGATTAAAGAAGGAGCCTTCACTCCGCCCCAGCTACCTTTACCCTCTTTAGGAAGAGTTCTCGTATTGTGATTGATCCTTTGGTGTATCACTCTCGATCATCTCCCACATAGATGTATAAGAGGGTATAAATTATTTACCTTTAATCGATCTAAGATGAAGAGGTGCTTCCATATACATTAAGATATAAAGAAGCACATTTAGGACTAAAGAGATTCAAGGAGAAAGGGTCCTTCAAAATTAGGAGTAGGAGACCTCCATACCTTGGATCCCTTACATCCAAAGGTCCAATTTTCTTCCAGACCTTCCTCAAAGGACTTAGGTTTGACTCTTTTATAATAATTATCAGTTTTTTAGCTTTTTTAAGCTTAATCTTTCTTTTATTCCAGGGCTTGTAACCTCAAACTTCTAGCTCAACTAAGAAGAGGGCTTCATTATATTCACACTAGCAGTTAGGTTTGGAAAGCAACCCTTAAAGAAAGAACTGCATCATGGCCATAAGTTGGGGCAAATATAAGGTTACCCACCACCCGAGGGATAATAAGATTTTTCCTATCAGGCTTTGTCGAGTTAGCTTCAAAGCTTTGCTCCTTGTAATTCCTATCCTAACGCTTTGCTTTCTTCGTTTGCATCCGCTGTTGGATAATCCAAGCCAAGTCGACTCTCCCTTTTCCTCCCCAGCTAATTTTATAAGAGAACAGCTTTTAAGGTTGAGTTAGCAAGTCCCAGGGTATGCCCCGTCCTCTGTATTAGTTGAGAATCTTTCATCTTCTCTCCCTGCGGTTTATCCTATACAGATCCTCTGTCTTTGGCTGAGCCCTCGCTCTCCTTCCCTTCCGATAGCTCCTTCCTCTGTCGAGTTAGCCACGTCTTTCTCACCCTTCGCGGGATATGGCACCTCCTTTGAAAGAGAATCGGGATCGAGTTAGCACCTGCTTTCAGTCGAGCTTCTTTCCGGTAAGACATATCCAAAAGACCAGTTCCCTACCCTACTTTCCTGTGATGAAAGAAAAGGGCTTTATGCCCCGGTTTAGTACTCGTGGAAAAGAACCTTTGCTTCGGTCGAATTCGAATACCCCACTCCCTTTTTAGTTCTTTCAGAATAAAGATTTTCTTGAGGAATCTCCTTGCTACGAATCTACTGAAGGAGAATCTTTGGTTTAGAGTTTAGAGGCTGAGTCTTGCCCCCAACCCTATGAGTCGAGCTTTCTTCAAACGTTGTGTCAGCATCTCCGAACCTTGGCGAGGAATCTTTCCTATCTGGCTCAAGATCCTCTTAGTCAATCCATTTGAAATGGAACTTCTAGCCACTGGGTCAACGTTAACTCCACAAAGATTTTCGAGTTAGCTTCTGCTTACCTGCATTAGAAGTCAAGTCTTGGTACCAGTTACATACTTTTCTACCGGACTGATTCGTTTTAATTTCCTATCCTCCCCACCCCAAGAGCTTCTCTCCTAAACTAACTGGATGACCTCCGTGCCGTGGAGGCGAAGTCAAGCTGGCAACCTCCCTTACCTTACTTTTAGTGCTTTTAGTCTCGCCAATGCCTTCAGTCGAGTTAAACTTTCCAGCTACTCTGTACTCTTCTCTTACAGATGAAGTTAGAGATTTCGCTTTACCAAACCTTCTTCCAGAAGTCAAAGATTTGACAACCCTAGTTAGATTGTTATATTGGAATACAATATACTTAGCTAGCTGTGTTTTAGTCCCTCCTAAACCCCTTCACTCCTCTAAACTTCCTATTCTTACCTACCCGCCTTCTTATGATCTAACTGCCTTTCTTCGACTAGTGCTATCAGTGCACTCCTTGCCTTAAGCCCAGATCCGTGCTCGGCTAACCTTCTTTCCTTTCCTCTTTCCCCTTAGTCGAGCATATTACACTAACCTTGTTAAGCTGGAATATAGGGATTCTTTTAGGCTTTCTTTGGGTTCAGTTAACCCCAACATAAGCCTGAAAGCATCAGGAGTCTTCCCACCGCTACTCTTATTCTTCCGTCACTCCGGGAATCAACTCCCAGCCAAGAAGTGAAGAGTGAGACTCCTGTCCTTTCCCTTTCTAATCTAAGAGCTTCTTCCCTCTCTTTAAGTTCCTAACCCGCATGAGAAAGCTTCTATTCTTTTCGTGTCGTGACTCGATTGAAGCCCTTCTTTCTTTGTAGCTATTCAAAGGGTATTAAATCAGGAGGTTCAGAAGCAGAAGGTAGGACTAGTCTGGGTATGAATCAAATCCTTTCCTAGGGTGAGTCCTTATGTAAGTAGAAGGCAGCCATCTAAGAGATGTTACTAGTCTGTATGCAAAGCCTCCTAGTCCCATCCCCTTCTGTAATAGGAACTCCCTGCGGGCGCTATCCTATAAGCAGACGCAACTAGAAGACATTATTGTCTTTATCTAAGTTAGAGGCTTTTATATAGCTTAAACCCTTTCCTTTTCCCAGGTATTCAAAAGAATCTTTCTAAAGTGCGGATGAGAGAACCAGACAGCTTCACACCTGAAGGGACGATTAGAGGGTTTAGCAGAATGCATACCTTCCATGTAAATGATCATAGGATAGTAGTCTGAGGTGGTACGAGGGATGTTTCCAACCACAGCTTATGGTAAAATCTCTTTCAACTTCTACTTTACTAAGGCTAGATCCAATCGAAGCAGCGTCTTAGCTAACCCTTCCCTACCATTGGTCCAAGTGGTCTAGGACTACAGCATGCCAAATCCATTAGACCACAACGATGAAATTTGATGCAAACTTCTCAGCTCTCCTACGATTAGACGTAGTGTCGTTTCTGAAACTCCTTCTATCTTCCAACCTAAAGAAATCATGGAAATCCCCTGCTAGCATCGATGGGTACTGGTCATATTGTTCAGCCATTCTATTGATATTCTTCCCTTTATAACTGGACTCGATCTTTACCGGACTAATGAGATCTCAATTCAACATTGAGCCTTTCCTTTCTTGTTTCTCCTTTCTATGTAGATGGATTGATTGCGGGTTTCTCCAACTCGATTCTCAGTTTCTCCTTTTCCTTTGGCTTTCAACACTAGAAAAGTTCGCGGAAAGAAAGAATTGGTATTTCAAAAAAGGGAGTATGGAAGACTTCTATGAGACTTTGATTTAATAGCTCCGGCCAGAGAATAGATTGTTGCATTGAGCAGGGCAGACGGATCTGCTTCGTTGCGGCCCGAAGCTCATCTCCTGCTCTTAGCCGAACTATCCGAATTCTCTGTCATTTTCTGTAATATTAAGTGTTTTAAGATGTTGTAATAAATGTTCTAGTTGAAAGAAATTCCACCTCCTCTCATCCCTTAGCTCTTTGATGAACTCTTCGAGAGTATAGGCGTAGGCTCATGACTCTTGAAAGTGAATATCGCTCGCAAGGGCCGCCCTGGGAACCCTTCAACGGAAAATTGCGTATGCTAGCTCCAATGAGTAGTAGAGGAAAGCTCGGCCTCAGCGCGTCCTACTTGTGTCGTGTTTTAAGCCTGCTATGCATCCTTGTTCCATCTACCATTCCTGACAATCCATTTCTGGTATGCCCGCTGCTTCGTCCACAATTACTGAAAATCCATCCTATCTTTATTGGGATCATACCCCCTTGGACTTTACTATTTTTTATCTGTTTAAGGAATTATTCCCTGGGCTTTCAATGGGCCCACGCCTTCTCGATACTACCCTCTCAGAAGAGATGCGCAAGACTGGGATCAGGAAGACCTAAATCTTTCTATGATGTCATCTTGAGAGAGCAAGTGCGCCAAGCGAGATACCAATTACTACAATATACAGATAGGGGAATAGGACATCCCCGTGATTTCCTTCTACCCCTAGCCCGGCGAATCCCTTGGTTCCTTCTTTTAAAAAGAGTTGTTGCCCCTTTTCTAGTTGTGTACAGTAGTACGATAAGGAAGATTATTAGTGAGGCAGTCTATTAACTCTTACTATTCCTTATCTGTCTTAAGCCCTTCTTTCTACTGGACCTAGAATCAAAATTTTCTTTGAGACGAGCCTTCTTCCGTAGATGGACACAAAACGATTTCCTTTACTTATTAAGATTATGATTGAACTGTCACTTAAGGTACTTGTCCACCAGACACATCCTTCCCTTCCCTCTCGGGGTGCTTCTTCTATCCCCCTTTTCTGGCGCCCCCTCGGACCAAGAGACGTGACCGGATGGTATGGGCCTTGCTTGAGTCCTTTCACTCGCCCTCACTGGCCTTACGAACCTCCCCGTATGGCTGTGCTTTCGTCTTCTCCCTCTGGTAACGGAGTGGTTTTACAACTTGAAACAGTACCCTCTGAGACAAATCAGTCAGGTGGGGTAGTGGGCTAGGCCTACGAACGAGGCCGGTAAGTGGGCAAAGATGCTTGCTTTGGGAATGAGAAAGAAAAAGGCAGCATGATATGATGTTATACGTGCGTACGTACCATTCCTTATCTATGGTCAACAACTCTACTAAATGAGTACGAGTACTTTGTTGAATCAGAAGAACTGAACTAGCACAAAAGTCTTCCAACTCCCTAGTCGTTACCCCTCTCTATTACTATGTTCGAGTACTCAGTGCATATTATTCGAACTCAGCCCACGAATTAGGGGTCCTCCCTTCCGCTCGGGATCACTTCAGTCTCGTTCCCTATTAGACGATCGACGAGTGAGGGAGCTATTAAAAAAGAGTGGTCAAAGTCTTAGCGCCTGGCTCCCACTACTTCTGAGTAAGTGAGGTGGCGTAGAACTCAAAGTGATGTCATAACTGCCTTTTCCTAGTTCGGAAGGAAAGAAGCGTACTACGTGAGGCCTCGCCAATTGATAGGGAGGACCCATATTCTTTCCCAGGCGTATAGTCAAGTCTTGGCGCCCTTTCGGGGTCTCTGGTGTCGAGTCGCTAGAAGAGGAGCATTGGGCACAACGAATAAGATCACAATAATATCCGACGGAGGGGGCAGAACCACTATATTGTTGAGAAGACCCACTTTCTAGGCCTAATTATTTATATTCTAAGGGATAAGGGGGTGACGTTTACCCCAAGAAAAGTAGTCTTGTGACTAGGAACGTGAAAACAACGAGGCTTGAAGTGAGTCGAGCTGACTTTCGTGGAGGACAAATAGGAGGACAACAAATAGACAGGGTGAAAAAACCTATAGCTTTGACTCCGGATGGATGGGGCTTTGAATTCATGTTATTCTTTGAACGATTGTGATTCCAGAGAACATGGAGAGTGACAGGTCTTTTGATTGATAGAGACCTTCCTTTGATTGAGAGAGCCAGAGCCCTTCAGTGGTACAAGGGTATAAAATTCCCAATGGGAGAGCATGCGCCCAGAGAAGAGAAGCGCTTAAGCAAAGAAGGTTTACTTGGAAGTTGTTCAGTTAGAGAGAGGACGCCCCAAGCCAATGGTGACCGAAAAGCACCTTCGAATTTTTTTTCTTTTTTTTGCCTTGGGTTCTATCGAAGACTTTTAGTGCATCTATTAAGTACATCTACAAGACGATGAAACTCTATATGCCATTATCTTAGTGGTTTCAATTTCATCAGATGTGAAACGATATTCGTCCCTTCGTAGTGGAGCCCTCTCTTGTCGGTGGATAACTTATTTCTGACCAGTCAGTCGGAGGTTCGAGCGTAGATCGGTTGGTTTATCCTCGGCGATAAGCCTACCTTTGAAAGGAGCCAGGAAAGCAAGCCTTTAAGCCAGAAGTGCCGCTGTGCCAGTGGAAATCTACCAGTACCCGTTGAAGTTAGATCCGCTTCAGCATCATCAACAGACGGAGAAGAAATGGACAAAATGTTATTTGCGGACTCGCCTCAGGATGGAGAGGAAGCTACTGTGGAAGAAGGCAGTTGTTGAGCAAGTGACATTGGTTTAAGTTCAATATGAATATGCATCATCAACTGGAGAAGATGAAGATTCCGCTGAAGATATCGAGTTAGAGCACGGATTTCAATTGTTCTCTTACAGTTCCTCCACCAAACTGTAGTACAGAAGGAATAGCCGTGACGCGTTCGGTCGCCAAGCCCGCCTCTCTCTCTCGTTGTTGCGCGCCTTTACTCTACAGAACCAGCATAGCTCGCAGACGAGCACGCTAATGAGGCTCGGAATGAAAAAGCCCTTGGTTGGGGAGGGGAGGAAGGGGCCGGAAGAGGAGGTACCGGCTGAGAAGGTCCCGCCTGAGGAGGTACCGGCTGTGGCTGTATGGAGGATTCCCCCTGGTCAAACTGTGGTGGACTACGGGGGGATCTCATAAGCGCTCGGAGCGTATCCCGAGCAGACGAAGAGTTATCCGATGAGGAAACAGACATTATTAAATCACTAGTTAAGACAGCAAAACAAATCAAATTTTGCAACATCGAAAGAATGGAAATGCGAGAGATGTGCAATAAAAATAAAGTGACGCTATAGACTCAAAATCAAAAATAAGCTTTGTATTTAGACCTGCAATTATCAAATATTATATTATAGACAACAATACAAACTAATAAAAGAAAAAGAAAACGAGATAAGAATTTCTTTTTGTTAGAAAAGGATTGACTTCCGCTCCAATGAAACGCCCGGCAAAACCGGCGACCATCAGGGTAAGAAAGCCCCAAAATGAGTATAGTACTTTATTCATTCGAAGCAAACTCAACTAATAAGAAAGAGATTATTCCCTAATCACTTGAGATGCTGGGGAAGCCGGCAGCTGTGCCCTAACTCACTCCTTTGAGTCATTTTTTTCTTTTTCAAAGAAAGCCTGGTTGGTGTTCTTTCGCCTTGCATAACGTAAGGAAGACAGACTGTCACACGGCCTAAGAGAGAGAAAGAAAAGTCAGTGACGGCAGAGCTTGAAGTCACTAGAGGCATTCTACTTCTCGGTTCTTTTACCAGCCAGCCTACGGCACCTGAGCATCTGCACGACGTTCTCATATGATCCTGTGACTGGGCTGGGCCTAGGCAGTTCGGAAGAAGGGTATCGTCAAGACTTCTCGAGAATAGACGAAGGGGAAAGGAAGTTAATGAATGGCAGAAGGCCGGATTGGAAAGTGCGGTTCGCTTTCTATGGAGATAAGAACAAGGAAGCACTGGCCATGGCAAGCATTGGTTGGAAGAAGAGGGCGGAGCTTTAAGTATGCAGGAGGGGCTCGAGCCTTGATGGATTTCTGCGTGACATAAGTGATGTCGAACTCTGATAACAACAGCTGCCATCGAGCAGTCCTTCCTGAGAGTGCTGGCTTCTCGAACAGATACTTCAATGGGTCCATCCTGGACAAAAGCCAGACTTGGTAGGCTAGCATGTAGTGTCTAAGTCTCTGCGTGGCCCAGACAAGCGCAAGGCATGCCTTTTCAAGCGAAGAGTATCTAGACTCATAGCCCCCTATGTTGTAAGTGGTAAGGGGAGAGTCTTACTCAGATAAAAAAAAGCCCGCTCTTTAAGGCTGACTTCTATTCTAAGGCCGTATCATCATGCTTTCCTAATACGCATCCCATCGACGTATCGGCCACCGATAAATATAACAACAGGGCCTTCCCGGCGTTGGTGGGACCAGTACTGGTGGGTTCATCAGGTACCGCTTCATTTTATCGAATGCTCTCTATCTCTCTATAAAAAAAAGCCCTTTCCCCTTTCTCTAAAAGGTAAGCTCGTTCCACCCCTTCGACGAATTCTTTTGCAGCAGCTTGAACGGAACCCGGGCTATCAACGTGAACGAGAGAAAAACAAACCCCATTACTCGATCAGGGGATCTAAGCCACTGCTCTATTCCCGACTCGAAATCCATAAAGGACTTTAAGGGAGAACTGCTCTCTCTATCTCAGCTGCTTTCCCTACTACCGGCACAAGAGGGACTTTTTCTCTAAAGCCTACTTCCTCTCTCTGATCTCCAAACCCCTTTTTTTCTCTCTAAAGATTTTTGCTGAGGAGGAGTTCCCGATAATCCCCTCATCATCTTTCTCGGAGGCTTCTACCCTCTCTCCTGAAATCACTCCACTTCCATCTCCGAGAAGTGTATCCGACGAATTTCTTCCTAAAACGGTGTCAGTTATGGTCGCAGCAGCTGATGCTGCCTCCACATCAAACTTTTTTCCTCCACCTGCTAACAACACTATAGAGGAAGAGCTGGCACAACTGCAGAGGCGATTGGAAGAAAAAGAAGCGGAAGTTGCCAATTTGACGGCACGTATGGTTGGTGTGAACAATCAAGCCCAACAAGTGGCGGGCCAAGCTCAACAAGTGGTTGGTCAGACCCAACAACCAACGGGGGCACCTCTTCCGTCGTTTTTGGGTAGTATACCCCAAATGCCACCACCACCTATGATGCCAATTCCCTAAACTTCACCAGACCCGCTCACGATCTACTAAAGGGGTAAATCCGGCTTCTAAAAATGACCCGGGTTATGAAACAATGCCGAATAGTATTACGGAGCAGCGAGATTTCATTCTCAAGAACGTTCAAGATTTCCATCACCACGTGTCTCGTCCATCTTATCGGTATCGTAAACCCTATCCGGCTTGGATCGATAGTGTACCATTTCCGCCTGGGTATGTAATGCCTTAATTCTGTATGTTCAACGCTTTGGGCAACCCAGAGCAAGACTTGGCACACTTTCTTTCCCGTTGCGGGGAGACCTCTAAGAATGGAGCATTATGTCTTCGACAATTTGTGCAATCACTCGAAGGAGATGCCTTTGTATGATATAGCAAGCTGCCTCCTGGGTGAATCCCTGATTGGGATAGAGAGTCTTGTGGCTCGGTTTCACAAACACTTCTACAGTACCCACAGGAGTGTAGGCGTGACAGAATTGACGGAAGCCAAGTAGCGTCAACACGAGTCTGTTGATGACTTTATCGCCATATGGATAAATCTGGAACTCTCCTGTGAGCAAGAGTTCTTCGAAGCGCAACAACTTAAGATGTGCATCAATTGCTTCAGATATGAGTTGTCTCACATCTTGGCTTCTCAAACAATCAAGACTTTTGAAGAACTATGTTCAAAAGCACATGATCTGGAAGCCCAGATTTTTAGAAAGAAAGGGAAGAAGGAAGAGGGTAAGGCTGGAACGTCTGCTACGATTGCAATGGTGGAGACAAACAAAGCCAATAAAGCACCTGTATTGCTGAAAGCGCAGGCAAAAGGAAAAGAGAAGGAGAAAGAAAAAGGTAAAGGGAATGTTAAGACCCTAAAAGAACAAAAAGAAAAAGAATCTTCCTTTCGAAATGAGGATGTTGAAGATTTCTTCACATCTTTATTAGAGCAAGGGTTGATCGAGCTTCCCGAACCTAAGAGACCGGATGAGGTGGGACGAGTAGGAGATCCCAAATACTACAAATTCCATCGGGTTCTTTTTCATCCGATAGAAGATTGTTGAGTTCTTAAAGATCAGATCCAAAAGTTATTAAATGATGGTGTCATTGAAATAGACCCTCCTAAGCAACCTGTGGTCACCTCAAATCCGGTATTTTTAATAGTTTGAGAGATTATTTGCCCGATAGCGGAGATCTCGCCAAGCATAGCCTATTCTAGTTCTAGCACCGGAAGAGCAATTTCAGAGGAAGACAAAATCTCAAAATATGATGAAAGATATATTCAAGGAGAATGAAGCACTCCTGTTAGCCGAAGGAGTAGGAAGCGCCAAGGACGATGGATTGCTATGCAGGCGGCCCTTGAGACGAGGTTATATCAAAAAGAAAAGAATAAGCATCGTCAGAACGATCCGAAGAAAGTAGGCAGGGGGCAAAGACCAAAGAAAGAGCAAAGGAATTCAGACTCACCTAGTGAGTATATGGATTTCGTGTCTAAGTTTCCAATAACTCTCAAGGAGTTTATGCCACCTGAGTGAATGGACATCCCAGGCATTGAAAGCCTGTCATGTCAGGTAATTTAAGTGCTTGATGACTCGGCATATCCAAGTCACATAGCACCTACTCTCCCTATAGATGAGTAATGGGAAGCTCTCAAGATGAACAATGAAGCTTTGTATTCTGATCGAACAAAAAAAGAGTCTACGAACCAGGGGAAGAATTGAATGTCCAAGTTACTGATGATTTCGTAGAACTTGTGACAAAGGAAGAAATGGGGGAATTGCCTGAAGAAGTTGACAATAAAGAGGTGATGCCTTTATAGAGGAGGGTAGCTAAGGGTGTGGATGAAAAATGAGAGATAGACAGGCCACTTCACCTCAGGATACATCCAACGATGCACAAGAATAAGATTCCGACCAACTCTGGAACTCCAGAGAACCAAACAAGGCCTGCTTTTCCTCTCTTTAAGTACGGTTACCTATTTTCACATCCTGATTGGGTTAACAACATCTCTGATTTTCAAGGATATGTAATTCCCTATTTTCAAGTGTACGACAGAGAAGGAAAGCCATACGAACATTTGGTACTCTTCCTTCATCGATGTGGAAGCCAGAAGTGAGGCTTCAACAAAGCAGCAAGTGGTCATGGTTAATGAGCCATAAGCCAAGGTGACGATAAACGGTAGTTGCAGGTGGTGACTCTGAAGTGCGAGATGCTGAGCTTCGACCATTCCCGTCTGGTCTAATCGCATTTGAGGACTTCTAGTTCCTATCCGCGTTCAGCCTTACGGCGTGAAACGAATCTCCAGCATTGGTCACCATAAGGCGCATCGCGAAAAAGTGCATGACCAGATTGGAAGCACTGAGGTTAATTCGCAATGGGCTAACTCACCCAGCCATGATGCATGACAGAAGAGAGCGAGCACAAGACCGGGCACTCGATGAGCAAGGGAAAGCGACGGAACTCTATGAACAGGGGAATCTTTCTGTCATTGTTGTCCGGTCCTACCGTCGTCGAGATTGAAGGAGGGACCTCCGCTGGTAGTACCAATAGAGATGTGGGTCACTCTACCCAAGGGTGAATGTATCGGTTCTTGGGAGAATCAGCTATCGATGGAGGGTAGGGTCCCCCAGGGACGGAATCACTCGACTGAGAAGGCTATCACATATCCTATGGGGGTAGGGATAGGGCAAGACCTTTATGGTGTTAATCCTCGGGCAAGGTGGAGAATTTCATTCATATGGAACTCGGGCTCAGAGGTGGTGGTGTACGCAAGACCTCCATAGTCCTGGCTACCCCTTTTGAGTGTAGCGGCATTCCCTTTAGTATGGTTTCTGGCTTTCGTGCCACATACATTAATACATTGTCGTTACTAACGGGCGTAGACGGACCTTCCTTCCAACCAAGAAGGCTCCGTAACAGCGGGGAATCGACACTAACTATAAGATGTGTTGGTCGAATCCAATAGAGCTTATTCGACATAGAGGGAGGGAGGGGTGGTACGGTCAAGCTTCTTCCCCGGGGTCCGCTAATGAGTGGGAGGGGGTCCCCCAAGATCTCCTCTGGAAAGAATTGGAAGATAAAGAGATAAATACGATCAATTCAGCAGCTGATCCTGCAGAAACCTGGATTGGATTATTACCGTATCGTAGAGAGAGCCACCCGAACCTTTCAATTAAAACAGGAGCTGGGCGCCTGTCTTAATGAGTTATCAGAGAGGGATGGCTTTTGGCTTACGCCGGAGGGAAGGAAGGCATCGGTAGAACCGGTGGATCAAGCGGACCCAGCATCGTCAGTTCAATCGTACGAATGCCTCGTAAAGGCATTGGGTAGAGAGCGGAGGCACGGGTGGAGATAGAACCCGCTGCATAAGCTGTGGAGTACGAGTCACGGTAGAGACAAGTGCATTTGATCGAGTGAAGGCATCAGTAGGAGATTCGGTTGAAGCGGTTGAGCCACCACTAGCTTGGGGAAAACTAAGGTAGGAGCACCCTTTCGCGTCATAGCTGCGGACCTGCACTAGAATCAGTAGTTGGTAAAGATAGGCGCATAGCTTTCATTTCTTCGACGTGATCGAGACGGGATAAAGTAGTTGCATTCCGAGGTGCATGCATATAGAGGTGCATATCCTTACTAATAGCCTGTAGATCCCGTTCAACCCACGGCCACGGCATAAGTAGAGGAGGTTTTTATCCCATAAAGTGGAATTGAAGGCTACGCCGCCTGTCTCTGGTTGTCGAGTTGGGAATGGGTCCGGGTTCTCCATCCCAGTGAGAAAAAAGCACTGCTTGCTACTTTTTATCAGAAAAGGAACCTTGATTTCACTATTCCCGTGCTTTTTTGTGTGTTAGCCAGGTGAAAGGCTCACTCGGCCGGCAAATATGCACTTTCTATCCAAGGGAGGAGGCTCTCTCAAACTCCATGTTCTCAGCTGGCCCGCCCTAGCTGTCTCGTAACCCCCCTCATCTGGTCCAAGAACCCGGCCTTCTATTTGTAAGATAGATAAGTGACCCGCCTTCTCCTCGTTCGATGAGGAGAAGGATTCCTTCTAGCGCTGGTTGAGCTCACTTCCTCTTTCCTTGGATTGGGACGCATACATCGAGAATAGACAAAAAAGAAAAGATTTTTTTCCGCCGGCTTCATCGGCAAGACAAGACGCACCCGTGGTGGCTGAAGATCCACTCCTGCAGACCAACATGCAGAGGGCATTGCCAAACATGCCATCGCGAGCGGCCCTATGTTGAGTAAGGGGGCAGTACCCCGAACGAAGCAAGAGCAACTGGGGGCATAAGCCCAACCCTCCTCGCAACAATGAATCAGTTGGTCAAGAAAAAAGTCAAAGAGGCCAAGGAAAAGGAGGAGGATAACCGCATGATCACCAAACCTTATCCGGCTTGGATAGATTCCGTGCCGTATACGCCAGGGTTCTCTCAGCCAGACTTCAAAATGTTCGACGGAACGGGAGACCCGCACCCGCATCTAGCGCATTTCCTGGTAAGATGTGGGCCGGTAGCGCAGAATGGGGCACTGTGCCTTAGGCTCTTCGTACAATCATTGGGGGGGCCCGCCTTTACATGGTACGCCCACCTCTCTGAAGAGTCGATCCCGACTTGGGAAGCAAGGGTCTTGGAGTTCAGGAAGCAGTTCAGCAACACACAAAGAAGGGTTGGAGTGCCCGAACAACTCAAGACCAAGCAAAGGGATAATGAACCTGTCACGGAGTTCATTGCAAGGTGGCGAGCCCCTACTTTTGCCTGTCCCCAGAAGTTTACTCAGCAAGAGCTCCTCAAGATGTGCATGAACAACTTCAGGCACGACTTGTCGTCGATACTCCTGCCCCAAACCTTTAAGGGATTCGACGACTTGTGCACTAAAGCTCACGATGTGGAAGCACATCTTAGCAAACGGCGGCGTCCTACGAAGTACTTGAAGTTCGTTCCGTTACCTTATTAACAAAGTAGACGAATCACTCTCTTTCTCTATTATAAAAGTGGACTTCTTTTTCACAGCCTATATGCGTATGCGGAAAACGAGAGTCCTTACTTTTCTTTCTCTTGCCCTGATAGAATTCGGGGCTATCGGTTCCGTTCTGTTTTCTCTCTCTACCTCTTCTTTTTGACCTAACTTCAAAATCTTTTATGCCCGGCCATACCAACATGGGAAACCTAGCTTCCCTCCCTTTGAAGTGCATTTATCAGATCAGCTCCCCGAGTCACTAGAAAGAGGGTGAAAGGCCCACTACTTCTTCATTCATGGCCTATTTTTTTGTTTGATTGATCTCCCTTTCGTATTCATTCGACCTGAGGCAAAAGAGAAGTCATACAAAGAAAGGTTCTTTCATGCAATGCATAACGGGCGGGCCTCCTATGGATGACTCCAACTCAATGAATGAAGGGAGGAGTATGAGGAAGGCCGGCTTTCTATATGAAGATTCAAACAAAAAGGAAAAGGGTCAAACCATATCTTACTGAATAATCTGACTGAATGAGGAAGAGCTCTTTATGTGGTCTCACTTTACCACCATCTGAAATGCGCGAAACTTCGA